ATAGATATAGTTCATATTAAATTCTTAGCTAATAGCTAAGATCCGGTAGTTTCTTGAATTCCTATACATTATTTCTATTTCTGTTATGTGAGCCCGCTTAGCTCAGAGGTTAGAGCATCGCATTTGTAATGCGATGGTCATCGGTTCGATTCCGATAGCCGGCTTTTTTCTCTATCGATTTTTTCCATGATTGGTAATCTTTCCTCTCCCTTTCTCCAAACGTTGAGTCACTAATCTATTATGTCGTGGTAAATGAAAAAAAGTTGATTAGAGCAATTAGATCTATATAGAACAAATCATAAAACAGAGCCCTAATTTCCTATATATACAAAAAATCCGGATATTGACACAATTCATTTCATTCTACTTTGTAATACTTCAGTAGATTTAGCTTTGCTTTGTTTATCCTTTAGTTTAGTTCAGTCTTAATTTCGATTTCTTCTGTAAAATGAAATTTCAATAAAATAAAAAGGAGTCTTTATGTCTCGTTACCGAGGACCTCGTTTCAAAAAAATACGCCGTCTGGGGACTTTACCGGGATTAACTAGTAAAAGACCTAGATCCGGAAGTGATCTTAAAAACCCATTGCGTTCCGTGAAAAGATCGCAATATCGTATTCGTCTAGAAGAAAAACAGAAATTGCGTTTTCATTATGGTCTGACAGAGCGACAATTACTTAGATATGTGCATATCGCTGGAAAAGCCAAAGGGTCAACAGGCCAGGTTTTACTACAACTACTTGAGATGCGTTTGGATAATATCCTTTTTCGATTGGGTATGGCTTCGACCATTCCTGGAGCCAGGCAATTAGTTAACCATAAACATATTTTAGTTAATGGTCGTATAGTGGATATACCAAGTTATCGCTGCAAACCTCGAGATATTATTACTACGAAGGATAAACAAAGATCGAAAGCTCTGATTCAAAATTATATTGCTTCCTCCCCTCACGAGGAATTGCCAAACCATTTGACTATTGACTCATTCCAATATAAAGGATTAGTAAATCAAATAATAGATAGTAAATGGATCGGTTTAAAAATAAATGAGTTGTTAGTCGTAGAATATTATTCTCGTCAGACTTGAACCTAACGAACATAACAAAGAAAGGGAAAGGGGGTTCAAACAATTATGTCCTCTTTTCAACGAAGTAAATAGATCTAAGGGCCTTGAATCCACATTTTTCTCATTCACCTATCGCAAATTGATCCGCAGTAGGATTTTTTTTCTTTTTTGCTCTTTTTCCGCGATATTTGTATTTTACGTACTCGTACGGAAGAAATGTAATTAGGAATGGGGATTCTCTATCAAAAAACAAAAAGCTGTTGGAATAATGATATGAATTGTTATTTGATTTGATATATTGCGGTCGGTAACGCTGGTGAATTAACAGAAACGGAAAGAGAGGGATTCGAACCCTCGGTAAACAAAAAGCCTACATAGCAGTTCCAATGCTACGCCTTGAACCACTCGGCCATCTCTCCTACATAATCTTATTATTGACCAGAAACCGAGTGAATAGCGAGTTATTCATATTATTTTATTGCAGTACAGGCACGACCAATCAACGGCTTCATAGAAATAAAAAATGCCTTTCAAATTTGATATTTATCAACAACAACTTCTCTTATCATCTACCCTATAGATCTATTACAAATTCATGAATCGTACCATGGATTTTTCTATTTCATTTCAATTGTATAATGTCCATCCCTTTTCCCTTTTGGATCATAACCAAATCCAAATTTCTCGAGTTTAAGTTATAAGAATCTATAGTAAAATAAAGTTCTTAGTTATTCAACTTAGATGAAATGAAGTAATAGCTCCGCTCATTTGTACGAAATTTATATGAAATTCAATCTGATTCAAAAGTCTCTTATCTCTCTTTGTCTGATAAAGGGTACAATTTGAGCGGAAGGTACACATCTTTTTTTTAGAATTTTTCTGTTTTTATGTTATTTTGTACTGTACAATTCCCTTGTTTGTGGGAGCATTTACCCCGAAGGAGTAATGAGAAGAATTATAGAATGGATTGCGAATTATGCCTAGATCTCGGATAAATGGAAATTTTATTGATAAGACCTCTTCAATTATAGCCAATATTTTATTACGAATAATTCCGACAACTTCAGGAGAAAAAAAGGCATTTACCTATTACAGAGATGGTGTGATTTGATTCTTTTTTCTTGTTTTTTTTTAGCCTCACTTCCGTCTTACGAGAAAAAGACGCGGTTCGGAATAGAAAGAACCAAATTATTGAAATAAAGCTACGCTTAGTGAAGGTAAAGTTTGGAGATAGAACAACTCCTTCTGTCGTGTATCCTCGATTGATCCGGCCTCAGATACTTTAATTGTCAATTGTCGATTTTAGTATTGAACGAAAGGTTACATCTATAGGTTCTGTATTGCGGGTCAATCCTACTCCACTAATACCAATAGGCGGCATAGGGGAAAAAGCACTACACTAGGAATCAACAACACGAAAACTTTGTTATAAATT